GCATAATTACTTTCGCATCGGAGGAGTTGCTGCCGATCTGCCTTATGGATGGATCGATAAATGTTTAGATTTCTGTGATTATTTTTTACAAGGAGTTATTGAATATCAACACCTTATTACACAGAATCCCATTTTTTTAGAACGAGTTGAAGGAGTCGGTTTTATTAGCGGAGAAGAAGCTGTAAATTGGGCCTTATCAGGCCCTATGTTACGAGCTTCTGGAATACAATGGGATCTTCGTAAAGTTGATCTTTACGAATCTTACAATCAATTCGATTGGAAAGTCCAATGGCAAAAAGAGGGGGACTCATTAGCTCGCTATTTAGTACGAATCGGTGAAATGAGGGAATCCATCAAAATTATTCAACAGGCTGTAGAGAAAATTCCTGGGGGCCCTTATGAGAATTTAGAAGTCCGACGCTTTAAGAAAGCAAAGAATTCCGAATGGAATGATTTTGAATATCGATTTCTTGGTAAAAAACCTTCGCCCAATTTTGAATTATCAAAGCAAGAGCTTTATGTAAGAGTGGAAGCTCCAAAAGGTGAATTAGGAATTTATCTGGTAGGAGATGATAGTCTTTTCCCCTGGAGATGGAAAATTCGTCCACCCGGTTTTATTAATTTGCAAATTCTTCCTCAGCTAGTCAAAAAAATGAAATTGGCTGATATCATGACGATATTAGGTAGTATAGATATTATTATGGGGGAAGTTGATCGTTGAAATGATAATAGACAGGGTACAGGTAGAAACTATCAATTCTTTTTCGAACTTGGAATTATTAAAAGAAGTCTATGGACTGATATGGATTCTACCCATTTTGACCCTCTTACTAGGAATCACAATAGAAGTACTCGTAATTGTGTGGTTAGAAAGAGAAATATCCGCATCGATACAACAACGTATTGGTCCTGAATATGCTGGCCCCCTGGGACTGCTTCAAGCTATAGCAGATGGAACTAAGCTGCTTTTTAAAGAGGATATCTTACCATCCCGAGGGGATATTCCCTTATTTAGCATTGGACCGTCTATAGCAGTCATATCCATTTTATTAAGTTTTTTAGTTATTCCTTTGGGATATCGCTTTGTTTTAGCCGATCTTAGTATTGGTGTTTTTTTATGGATTGCCATTTCAAGTATTGCTCCTATTGGTCTTCTTATGGCAGGATATAGCTCAAATAATAAATATTCTTTTTCAGGCGGTCTACGAGCTGCTGCTCAATCTATTAGTTATGAAATACCATTAACTTTTTGTGTGCTAGCAATATCTCTACGTGCGATTCGTTAAAATAGGATCTTTTTCCTCTAAAATTCATTGAATATTTATCTTCCTTTTCTTATTCTATATTCGGGTTAGTAAGTTAAACTAGATAGTTATATGAGTGAAACAAAACTGCTTATTAATTTGTAGTAAAAAGAAAAAATCTCATTTCCTACGTACAAGAAAAAATGGAAGTAAACATAAGCAGTGTAAACTCTTTACCCCAAGGTTGAGATTTTTTGATTAGTCATCATATCTTGAAGCGGGCAATAATAAGGGATTCCCGATACAGAAAGTTGTAATCATAAGGGAATCCATCAAAAGTTAGTGAGGGATTAGGAACACTAAAGTACATAAAGGATTAGTAATGGGGAATCTAAGGCATTAGATATTTTTCCTCATAAAAGGAATCATAATAAGGACTTGAAATTGGTAGAAATGAGCAAGTAGTACTTTCTTCGGATTCCGATCCAGAGTATGTTCCCATTCACTTGTTAAGGAAATGGCTATCAAGAACGAATTAACCCTTTATTCCTTTTTTATTTTTAAATACCCCCCCCGGGGGGAAAGAAGAATAGGACAAAAGATATGGAATGCAATACAAAAAAAAGATCCTTATTTATTCTTTCCGTCGTTTATCCATATTCATACAGAATTCTTCATGAACTAATACCCAATTCTTTTCATTTATTAATTGCTATAACGAGTGTTTTATTCCAAGATTAAGTTATTGCTGAACAAAGAAAAAGTACCATTATATTATAAAGGATGAGATGAATTCGGAAGCGTTTTTTATTATTCTAGCAGACGGAATTCCTTTGGTCTAATTTAGGACGTTGAAATCGATTTTATCTTAGATAATTCTAACTACGCCCAAGAAGATAATAACGAAATGAAATAGTACTTTCCTTTTTTCTGATCATAGAGGAGCCGTATGAAACTAAGGTTTCATGTACGGTTTTGGAATAGCGGTGGGAACTGTGATGTTATCGTCGACTATGATTATCCAACAGTTCAAGTACAGTTGATATAGTTGAAGCACAGTCAAAATATGGTTTTTTTGGATGGAATCTTTGGCGTCAGCCTATAGGTTTTATGGTTTTTCTAATTTCTTCTTTGGCGGAATGTGAAAGATTACCCTTTGATTTACCAGAAGCGGAGGAAGAATTAGTAGCAGGTTATCAAACCGAATATTCTGGTATCAAATATGGTTTATTTTATCTTGTTTCTTACCTAAATTTATTAGTTTCCTCTTTATTTGTAACAGTTCTCTACTTAGGCGGATGGAATTTGTCTATTCCCTATATATCCTTTTTTGGATTTTTCCAAATGAATAAAATGATTGGAATTTTAGAAATGACAGTGGGTATCCTTATTACATTAACTAAAGCTTATTTTTTTCTCTTCATTTCTATCACAATAAGATGGACTTTACCCAGGATGAGAATGGATCAGTTATTAAATCTTGGATGGAAATTTCTTTTACCTATTTCCCTGGGCAATCTCTTATTAACAACTTCTTCCCAACTTGTTTCACTATAAAATAAGATAATACAATAACAGTAAGAATATTTTCAACACAAAAGTTCTCTCAAACAAGAGAAAGAAACATACCTTTTCATGGATATTTCGAATATGTTCCCTATGGTAACTGGGTTCATGAGTTATGGTCAACAAACAATACGCGCAGCGAGGTACATTGGTCAAAGTTTCATAATTACCTTATCCCACACAAATCGTTTACCTATAACGATTCACTACCCCTATGAAAAATCAATTACATCGGAGCGTTTCCGGGGGCGAATCCACTTTGAATTTGATAAATGTATTGCTTGTGAAGTATGTGTTCGCGTATGCCCTATAGATCTACCCCTTGTGGATTGGAGATTTGAAAAGGATATTAAAAGGAAACAATTGCTTAATTATAGTATTGATTTCGGAGTTTGTATATTTTGTGGTAATTGTGTTGAGTACTGTCCGACAAACTGTTTATCAATGACTGAAGAATATGAACTTTCTACTTATGATCGTCATGAATTGAATTACAATCAAATTGCTTTGAGTCGGCTACCAATCTCCATAATGGGAGATTACACAATTCAAACAATTAGGAATTCAACTCAAAGTAAAATAGACGAAGAAAAATCTTGGAATTCAAGAACGATTACTGATTACTAGTTACTAAAATTTTTTTTGTTAGAATCCAAAAGTTCTTTACTAACTAGAAAGAAAAAGGAATATCTACTGCTTATTGCAAATTATTCCTGATTTAAAATCAGAGTAGATTTTCGTGATGTGATTTTTAACTATAGAAAGAACTTATATACAATATACAAAAAAATATCCTAATCCCTTTTATCTTCCTTGAATCTTTTAGTTTTAGTCAGTTCATGAAAAATTTTATACTAGAAATTTCTTCTTATCCATAATGGATTTACCTGGGCCAATACATGAAATTCTTGTGCTATTTGGGGGATTTGTTCTTCTACTAGGGGGTCTAGGGGTGGTATTACTTACCAACCCGACTTTTTCTGCTTTTTCACTAGGATTAGTTCTTGTTTGTATATCCTTATTCTATATTTTATTGAATTCCTACTTTGTAGCTGTGGCACAACTTCTTATTTATGTGGGAGCTATAAACGTCTTGATCATATTTGCCGTAATGTTCGTAAATGGCTCAGAATGGTCTAAAGATAAGAATTTTTGGACTATTGGAGATGGGTTCACTTCACTCGTTTGTATAACTATTCCTTTTTCACTAATGACTACTATCCCAGATACGTCGTGGTATGGAATTCTTTGGACTACAAGATCAAACCAAATAGTAGAACAGGGTCTCATAAATAACGTTCAACAAATTGGGATTCATTTAGCAACCGATTTTTATCTTCCATTTGAACTCATTTCCATAATTCTTCTAGTTTCTTTAATAGGTGCAATTACTATGGCTCGGCAATAAGAAATACTTAGAATGAGTCAAAATTCTAAGAATTTTGACTCTAAAAAAAAAGAACTAAAGAACCACAATTTGGATTTAGTAAAATCCATCTACTGCCAACAAATACCTTCTTTTCTCTTTTGTTGTGTAATTGTTCTATTCTAATTAATTCAATCGGTTCAATTCTTGTCCTCATATTGAAATGAATCGAGATTGATAAGGAGTTAGTTAATGATGTTTGAGCATGTACTTTTTTTGAGTGTCTATTTATTTTCGATTGGTATCTATGGATTGATCACAAGCCGAAACATGGTTAGAGCTCTAATATGCCTTGAACTTATACTGAATTCAATTAATCTAAATCTCGTAACATTTTCTGATCTATTTGATAGTCGCCAATTAAAAGGAGACATTTTCGCTATTTTTGTTATAGCCCTTGCGGCTGCTGAAGCAGCTATTGGATTATCTATTCTTTCTTCCATCCATCGTAACAGGAAATCAACTCGTATCAATCAATCTAATTTTTTGAATAATTAGACATAGAATCTTCTAAACAAAGGGACACACATAATAATAAAATAATATGAAATATTAAGATGAATAGAAATGAATACTATTTTATTATTATTATTTGAGAATATCCATTTTTTGAGTAGGTTATTCCATAGTATTCATTTTTACTTAGTTGAATTATTGCAATTCATTGATATTGCAATTTGAATATTGCAATAATTTATATTGAAAAGACGATAGACGATTTATTGGCTAATTCGAATTCCTATATACAATTCGTATAATTATGATTGTTGAAGCCCAAAATTCAAGTCTCTTGGCTATTTTCACGCTTTCTCACAAACGGATTAAGAAATATATTGCATTATTTGTTGAAGTTTGGATAAACCATTGCTTCATCTGGTGTCTACAATACATTTGATTCATTTCATATAGTACTAATTTCATTTTTACCAGATCGAAAATTTTTATGTTGAAAAGGAAAATTTATAGATCCAATGTCACATTCCGTAAAAATTTATGATACATGTATAGGATGCACTCAATGTGTACGAGCTTGTCCAACAGATGTATTAGAAATGATACCTTGGGACGGATGTAAAGCCAAGCAAATTGCTTCCGCGCCGAGAACCGAGGATTGTGTGGGTTGTAAGAGATGCGAATCCGCCTGCCCAACAGATTTTTTAAGTGTCCGCGTTTATTTAGGACCTGAAACAACCCGCAGCATGGCTCTATCTTATTGATACGTTACAAAAAATTCCACTTGAATCGTCTGATTCCTCTTTACCGAAGAAGCCTGTGCTCAAAATAATCGAGCACGGGCTTTTCTGGTCAAAACGTATCTTGTCTTTATCACTTTATCATGAGTTCTTTTCCTTGGTTAACAATACTTGTTGTTTTGCCGATATTTGCGGGTTCATTAATTTTCTTTTTACCCCATAGGGGAAACAAAATCGTTAGGTGGTATACTATGTCTATTTGTTTATTAGAATTCCTTCTAATGACTTATGCATTCTGTTATCATTTCCAATTGGAGGATCCCTTAATCCAATTAAAAGAGGATTCTAAATGGATAGATGTCTTCGATTTCCACTGGAGATTGGGAATCGATGGACTTTCATTAGGATCTATTTTATTGACAGGATTTATGACTACTTTAGCTACTTTAGCAGCTTGGCCAGTTACCCGGAATTCCCGATTATTCTATTTCCTGATGCTAGCAATGTATAGTGGTCAAATAGGATTATTTTCTTCGCGAGACCTTTTACTTTTTTTTATCATGTGGGAGTTAGAATTAATTCCTGTTTACTTACTTTTATCCATGTGGGGTGGGAAGAGGCGTCTCTATTCAGCTACTAAGTTTATTTTGTATACTGCAGGTGGTTCCATTTTTTTCTTAATCGGAGTTCTAGGTATGGGCTTATACGGTTCCAACGAACCAAGATTAGATTTGGAAAGATTAATTAATCAATCATACCCTGCAACATTGGAAATACTTTTTTATTTTGGCTTCCTTATTGCTTATGCTGTCAAATTGCCGATTATACCCCTACATACGTGGTTACCAGATACCCATGGGGAAGCGCATTACAGTACATGTATGCTTTTAGCGGGAATCCTATTAAAGATGGGAGCCTACGGATTGATTCGGATCAATATGGAATTGTTACCTCATGCTCATTATCTATTTTCCCCCTGGTTAGTAATAATAGGAGCGATGCAAATAATCTATGCAGCTTCAACTTCTCTTGGTCAACGAAATTTCAAAAAAAGAATAGCCTACTCCTCCGTCTCTCACATGGGTTTCATTATTATAGGAATTGGTTCCATAACCAACATTGGACTCAATGGAGCTATTTTACAAATATTATCCCATGGATTTATTGGTGCTACACTTTTTTTCTTAGCGGGAACAGCTTGTGATAGAATGCGTCTTGTTTATCTCGAAGAACTGGGAGGGGTTTCTATCCCAATGCCGAAAATTTTTACCATGTTTAGTAGCTTTTCAATGGCTTCTCTTGCCTTACCAGGAATGAGCGGTTTTGTTGCGGAATTAGTAGTATTTTTTGGACTAATTACTAGTCCAAAATTTCTGTTAATGCCAAAAATGCTAATTACTTTTGTAATGGCAATTGGAATGATATTAACTCCTATTTATTTATTATCTATGTTACGACAGATGTTCTATGGATACAAGCTATTTCATGTTCCAAACGAAAATTTTGTGGATTCTGGGCCGCGAGAACTCTTTCTTTTAATATGTATCTTTTTACCAGTAATAGGAATTGGTATTTATCCAGATTTTGTTCTCTCGCTATCCGTTGACAGGGTAGAGGCTCTGTTATCCAATTATTATCCTAAATAGGATTTTCTTTTTTTTCTTCTACTAGTCCGCTCTATATTCCATAGTGGAAATACTCAAAAATTCAGAAAAAAGTAAAAAAGTCTAATTAGATCTATCTCGAATTTTTGAGAACCCTTTGAGAAGGCGTTCAAGGGGTTCTCAAATCAAACAAAAAAAAGGAAGTTTTTTCCATTTCATTAAGGTTTTATGTTATGTAAGCATTTAGATGGGTAATGTAAATGAACCATAACTATGTAAACCTATTCCTAATAGATTGATACCAAAATAACAGATCCAAATTATAAGAAATCCTATGGAAGCTACAAATGCTGAATTCGTACCCTTCCAATTTGGATTTGTTCTACTATGTAAATAAATTGCAAATATGGTCCAAGTAATAAATGCCCAAGTTTCTTTAGGATCCCAATTCCAATAGGATCCCCACGCCTCATTAGCCCATACTGCTCCACAAAGAATACCTATGGTTAAAAGGGTAAACCCTAGACTAATGACACGATAACTCCAAGAATCCAAACGCTCAATTAACTGATATTTGTAATAATTTGGAAATGAAGGAAAAAAGGTGCTTTTTAAAGCACTTCTTTTTGCATAGAAATATTCAATCTCATTAAAGAAATCGAAATTCTTTCGAAATCTAATGATTAGAAGAGCGGCGGATAATAAGGATCCGCACAAAAGAGTCGCATAGCTTAGTAACATCATACTGACATGCATCATTAACCACTGAGATTGTAGAGCAGGTACTAGTATTGTGGATTGATGCATTTCAGTTAAAAGACCCGACGTGGCAAAGCCTTGCGTTAAAATAGTACTCGGCGTAGTTATTGTGCTTAAATCATTTTTAGAGTTCTGTATCTTAGGAATCATATGAAGAATATACAGAGCCCATGAAAGGAAGATCAATGACTCATATAAATTACTTAATGGAAAATGTCCCGAAGAAGCCCAACGAGAAACTAAGAATCCTGTTATAGAGAAAAAAGTAGCTATCATTCCTTTTTCTGACGAATCACGTAATCCCCCAAGTTCACGAACTAATAAGGTTATCAAATGAATCGTAATCACAATTGAAATTGTTGAGAAAGAAATATGAGTTAGTATATGTTCTAAAGTTGCAAATAGCATAAGGAGAAGGTCCCATTACAAAATTGGAAATTTCGAATTGAATCCATTTTATAATCTATTGTATTCTTTTTCGAGACTGCCGCCACTCGGACTCGAACCGAGATGCTTGAGCACTGCTTCCTAAGAGCAGCGTGTCTACCAATTTCACCATGGCGGCTAACTTGAAATAACAGGTAACTTAAAAGAATATTAGTTATTTTTTCTCGAATCGTCGAGATTGGAAGAGTCCGTAGAATTTAGGACATTAGAATCTTCATTAAAATAGACTTCGTTTGGTAGTATTGTTGCGAATTTTTTAACAAAAAAACTCTTGCTTTGCCCAATAGAAACAAAGTTTGAAAGAGTTGGAACAGTTTTTTCTTAGTTGCAATATAGAACTAATTTTTTTGTGAATTTAGGATAAGATAGGTAGAAGTTGTAAGTCTTATTGCAGGAATACTCTACTTTTCATAATAGAATCCCTTTTTTTATTTATTATACGGATTCTATTACGAAAAGTTCATTGATAGGAAAAAAATATTTAGGCCACAGTATACCAAAAACCTTTGTTCTATATATCAGAGAGGTTAGTTCTAAGAATATTGTACCGAGGAATTCGACACATAAAAGTACATTCATTAATTAATCCTAATTATTCATATTAAATAATTGGAATTTTTTGGGGATAGGTCAATTCATATTATCCCAAAACCTTATTATTTGTTTGTTTGTTGCCGAGAAAAACCCTTTGGTTTTGGATGCTCGCTGACGCCGGAAAATGATCTTGATTTTGCTAAAGAATAAGATTGTACTATGGAAAAATAAGTCTTTTTCTTCCAAAGATTTTTACGAATACGCTTTTTTGACATCGAAGTACGTTTTTTTGGAACTGCCATTCAAAAAGGAGATTACTTTTTTCTAGTTGTATGTGAAAGACATCTATTGCCGCAAATCAATCCATCTTTCTTCTTTTTCTTAGTATTTATACTTAGATACTAAAAGATATTGAAATTCTGAATTCTTTTTTACTTCATTTTGTCTAATGCGGATAAGACAAGAGTTTTTTAGCATAGAGTTTTTTAGCATATTATATATATTTTTTAGACTTTGTTTTAATAATATAGAATATATACAAAGGTTTTCTATTTAAATCAATTTATATATCAAGTATACTCCATATACAGATATAAGGTATGGGGGCCTATCCCCATATAAGACGGGAGGATAAAAGGAAGGAAAAATTCAAATAGTTAATTAAGTTCAGAATGGTATTCCATAATTGAATTCCAATCAAAACAAAAAAATACTTAGTCTCTTAAACAAGACATTCGAAAACTTAGGTAATTCGAGTCATTAGGATTTAAGTTCTATATGAATTAAGGAATATTCGAAAATTTCCTATAAACATATAAACATAGGTTTTGATTGGAATTCAATCAATTTGAGTTACGAAACAAGGGAGCTGCTTCATTTTAATAGAAAAAAATATTAAAGTAAAATGATTCAATCTTTTTTTGTATTTTAATAAATGTCTTTTTTTAGGTAATAACTAGGTAACAAATTTTTTTCATTAACTTTTTGAATTTAACCAACTAAACCTATTCTTAATTTTTGATTGTTTCAATGAGAAAATTTTTGCAAAATTAAGAATTCTAGTATTTTTTTTATTCCTTCAGAAATAGATAAGAATTAGTTTGGTGAATCGGAAACTTTTTTTTCAATTTTGCTATAAAATTGAAGTATAAATTTCAAGTAAAAATTGCAATTTCTTTTCTTATGGAACATACATATCAATATGCATGGGTAATCCCTTTTCTCCCACTTCCAGTTATTATGTCAATGGGGTTTGGACTTTTTCTTATTCCGACAGCAACAAAAAATCTTCGCCGCATATGGGCTTTTCCTAGTGTTTTACTTTTAAGTATAGCTATGGTATTCTCAGTTCACCTGTCTATTCAACAAATAACCGGAAGTTCTATCTATCAATATCTATGGTCTTGGACCGTCAACAATGATTTTTCCTTAGAATTTGGATACTTAATCGACCCGCTTACTTCTATTATGTTAATACTAATTACTACTGTAGGAATCCTGGTTCTTATTTATAGTGACGGTTATATGTCTCACGATGAAGGATATTTGAGATTTTTTGTTTATATAAGTTTTTTCAATACTTCCATGTTGGGATTGGTTACTAGTTCCAATTTGATACAAATTTATTTTTTTTGGGAGCTTGTGGGAATGTGTTCCTATTTATTGATAGGCTTTTGGTTTACACGGCCAATTGCAGCGAGTGCTTGTCAAAAAGCTTTTGTAACTAATCGTGTAGGGGATTTTGGTCTGTTATTAGGAATTTTAGGTTTTTTTTGGATAACGGGTAGTTTAGAGTTTCGGGATTTGTTTAAAATAGCTAATAACTGGATTCCTAATAATGGGATTAACTCCTTGCTTACTATTTTGTGTGCTTTTTTATTATTCCTTGGTGCAGTTGCGAAATCGGCACAATTCCCTCTTCACGTATGGTTACCCGATGCTATGGAAGGACCCACCCCCATTTCCGCTCTTATACACGCAGCAACTATGGTTGCTGCGGGGATTTTTCTTATAGCTCGACTTCTTCCTCTTTTCATATCATTACCTTTGATAATGAGTTTCATTTCTTTAATAGGTACAATAACACTCTTCTTAGGAGCCACTTTAGCTCTTGCTCAGAGAGATATTAAAAGAAGTTTAGCCTATTCTACAATGTCTCAATTGGGTTATATGATGTTAGCTCTAGGTATAGGTTCTTATCAAGCTGCTTTATTCCATTTGATCACTCATGCTTATTCGAAAGCTTTATTGTTCTTGGGATCCGGATCTGTTATTCATTCAATGGAACCTCTTGTTGGATATTCACCAGATAAAAGTCAGAATATGGTTCTTATGGGTGGTTTAAGAAAATACATTCCAATTACAAGAACTTGTTTTTTATGGGGTACCCTTTCTCTTTGTGGTATTCCACCTCTTGCTTGCTTCTGGTCCAAAGATGAAATCCTTAGTAATAGTTGGTTATATTCACCCTTTTTTGGAATAATAGCTTCTTTTACTGCAGGATTAACTGCGTTTTATATGTTTCGGGTATATTTACTTACTTTTGATGGGTATTTGCGTGTTCATTTTCAAAATTACAGTAGTACTAAAGAAGATTCGTTGTATTCAATATCCTTATGGGGAAAAAGGATATCTAAAGGAGTCAATAGAGATTTCGTTTTATCAACAACGAAGAGTGGAGTTTCTTTTTTTTCACAAAATATATCCAAAATTCATGTTAATACAGGAAATAGGATAGGGTCCTTTAGTACTTCCTTGGGGGCTAAAAACACTTTTGTCTATCCTCATGAACCGGGAAATACTATGCTATTTCCTCTTATTATATTACTGCTTTGGACTTTGTTCATTGGATCTATAGGAATCCATTTTGATAATGAAATCGGGGAATTAACCATATTATCAAAGTGGCTAACTCCCTCAATAAACTTTTTCCAAGAAAGTTCTAATTCTTCCATAAATTCATATGAATTTATCACTAATGCAATTTCTTCTGTAAGTCTAGCTATTTTTGGTCTATTCATAGCATATATCTTTTATGGATCTGCTTACTCTTTTTTTCAGAATTTGGATTTAATAAATTCCTTTGTAAAAGAGGGTCCGAAAAGGTATTTTTTCCATCAACTAAAAAAAAAGATATATAGTTGGTCATATAATCGTGGTTATATAGATATTTTCTATACTAAGACCTTTACCTTGGGTATAAGAGGGTTAACCAAACTAACGCAGTTTTTCGACAAGGGTGTCATTGATGGAATTACCAATGGAGTAGGTCTTGCTAGTTTTTGTATAGGAGAAGAAATTAAATATGTAGGGGGAGGGCGAATTTCGTCTTATTTATTCTTTTTTTTATGTTATGTATCCGTGTTCTTATTCTTTTTTCTTTCTTAAGGAATTCCCCTATCTCCTGCCTAAGTAACTTTCCTATTCTCCAATTTAATTTTTTCCATTCCTCTGTGTAAATAGCCTAATATGGGTTCACAATCAATAACATCTTCACCATCGAGAGTAACGATCAGTCGAAGAACACCGTGCATTGATGGGTGGTGAGGGCCCATATTGACTATCATGAGATCTTTTCTTGTAAGCGGTAGACTCATATCCTTTCTTCCTTAATTCATTATTCCATGAAAATGGATTATTCCATGAATTCCTCAAAACGAGGCTCATCAAAATGCAAAATCTAAGACTACTATAAGACTACTAATAAAATAAGAAAAAAAATTCGAAC